GCTAGCGTAGCTTAACTAAAGCATAACACTGAAGATGTTAAGATGAGCCTTAGGCAGCTCCGCAGGCACAAAGGCTTGGTCCTGGCCTTACTATCAATTTTAACCCAATTTACACATGCAAGTCTCCGCACCCCTGTGAGAATGCCCTTAATCCCCCGCCACATAGGGGAAAAGGAGCAGGTATCAGGCACGCACCCGCAGCCCAAGACGCCTTGCTAAGCCACACCCCCAAGGGAACTCAGCAGTGATAAACATTGAGCCATGAGCGCAAGCTCGACTCAGCCAGAGTTAAGAGGGCCGGTAAAACTCGTGCCAGCCACCGCGGTTATACGAGAGGCCCCAACTGATAGTCCACGGCGTAAAGCGTGATTAAAGGACACCTACTACACTAGAGCCAAAAGCCTCCTAAGCCGTCATACGCACCTGAAGGCCAGAAGCCCAACCACGAAGGTAGCTCTACCTAACAAGGACCCCTTGAACCCACGACAACTGAGACACAAACTGGGATTAGATACCCCACTATGCTTAGTCATAAACTTTGGTAATAAATTACATATATTACCCGCCAGGGTACTACGAGCGCTAGCTTAAAACCCAAAGGACTTGGCGGTGCCCCAGACCCACCTAGAGGAGCCTGTTCTAGAACCGATAATCCCCGTTAAACCTCACCACTTCTTGTCATTACCGCCTATATACCGCCGTCGTCAGCTTACCCTGTGAAAGACTAATAGTAAGCAAAAATGGCACACCCAAAAACGTCAGGTCGAGGTGTAGCGAATGAAGTGGAAAGAAATGGGCTACATTTTCTGACACAGAAAATACACGAATAACACTGTGAAACCAGTGATTGAAGGTGGATTTAGCAGTAAAAAGAAAATAGAAAATTCTTTTGAAGCCGGCTATGGGGCGCGCACACACCGCCCGTCACTCTCCTCAAAGGAACACCCCAAGTACATAAGTCTACAACCCAAACAAGAGGAGGCAAGTCGTAACATGGTAAGTGTACCGGAAGGTGCACTTGGAACAACCAAAATGTAGCTCAATAGAAAAGCACCTCCCTTACACCGAGGGGACATCTGTGCAAATCAGATCATTTTGAGCTAAATAGCTAGCCTCACCACATACATCACAAATGAATATTTATATATAAACCCCAATAAGATCAAAAAAAATAAACAAACCATTTAATACCCCCAGTATAGGCGATAGAAAAGGACAAAGCAGCGCAATAGAGAAAGTACCGCAAGGGAAAGCTGAAAGAGAAAATGAAACAACTTGTTAAAGCAATAAAAAGCAAAGATTAAAACTTGTACCTTTTGCATCATGATTTAGCCAGTTCTTATCAGGCAAAGAGAACTTTAGTCTGACCCCCCGAAACTAGACGAGCTACTCCGAGACAGCCTAATAGGGCAAACCCGTCTCTGTGGCAAAAGAGTGGGAAGATCTCCGAGTAGAGGCGACAAACCTAACGAGCCTAGTAATAGCTGGTTGCTCAGGAAATGAATATTAGTTCAGCCTCAAGGCTTCTACTGTCACCCAGGTCACTACCAACAAAGACACCAAGAAAACCTTAAGAGTTATTCAAGAGAGGTACAGCTCCCTTGAAAAAGAACACAACCTTAACAGGCGGATAAAGATCACATTAAATTAAAGGAACTTTGTTTCAGTGGGCCTAAAAGCAGCCACCTGCACAGAAAGCGTTAAAGCTCAGACAAACCCTCACCCTATTATCCCGATAAAACAATCACAATCCCCTAAACCTACAGAGCCCCTCTATACAACTATAGAAGCAATAATGCTAAAATTAGTAACAAGAAGGCACGACCTTCTCCGAGCACACGTGTAAGTCAGACCGGACCCACCACTGACAAATAACGGACCCAACCAAAGAGGGAAATACAGAATAATAATAGAAATCAAGAAAATCCTGTAAAACACAACCGTTAACCCAACACAGGAGTGCACCGCCAAGGAAAGACTAAAAGAAAAAGAAGGAACTCGGCAAACACGAGCCTCGCCTGTTTACCAAAAACATCGCCTCTTGCAAACCAATGTATTAGAGGTCCCGCCTGCCCTGTGACCAAAAGTTTAACGGCCGCGGTATTTTGACCGTGCGAAGGTAGCGTAATCACTTGTCTTTTAAATGAAGACCTGTATGAATGGCATAACGAGGGCTCAACTGTCTCCTTTTTCCAGTCAGTGAAATTGACCTGCTCGTGCAGAGGCGAGCATAACCCCATAAGACGAGAAGACCCTATGGAGCTTAAAACACAAGATCAACTATGCCATCAAGCCAACCACCCACGGAAATAATAGCTAAAAGCGTAATAGTACCCTGATCCTAATGTTTTCGGTTGGGGCGACCACGGAGGACAAAAAAGCCTCCATGTCGACGGGGGCACTGCCCCTAAAACCTAGGGCGACAGCCCAAAGCAACAGAACATCTGACGAACAATGACCCAGGCTAAAGCCTGATCAACGAACCAAGTTACCCTAGGGATAACAGCGCAATCCTTTCTAAGAGTCCATATCGACGAAAGGGTTTACGACCTCGATGTTGGATCAGGACATCCTAATGGTGCAGCCGCTATTAAGGGTTCGTTTGTTCAACGATTAAAGTCCTACGTGATCTGAGTTCAGACCGGAGTAATCCAGGTCAGTTTCTATCTATGCAGTGACCCTTCCTAGTACGAAAGGACCGGAAGGCTGAGGCCAATGCTACAAGTATGCCTCACCCCAACCTAATGAAAACAACTAAAATAGGTAAAGGGGCACAAACCTCCCCCCTAAAATAGGGCAAGCTGAGATGGCAGAGCTTGGTAATTGCAAAAGGCCTAAGCCCTTTCCAACAGAGGTTCAAATCCTCTTCTTAGCTATGACCTCTCACCTATTAACTTACCTAATCAATCCACTAGCATACATCATTCCAATCCTGCTAGCAGTAGCATTTTTAACCCTCATCGAACGAAAAGTATTAGGCTACATACAACTACGAAAAGGCCCAAACATTGTTGGACCTTATGGCCTCCTACAGCCCATCGCTGACGGCATCAAACTATTCATCAAAGAACCCGTGCGCCCCACCACAGCCTCTCCATTTTTATTTTTGGCAGCCCCCATCATAGCACTAACCCTGGCCCTCACCCTATGAATACCCCTGCCAATGCCCTACCCAATCGCAGACCTCAACCTAGGCATCCTATTTATTCTAGCCCTATCCAGTCTAGCCGTCTACTCAATCTTAGGCTCCGGTTGAGCCTCCAATTCAAAATATGCTCTCATTGGAGCACTCCGAGCGGTAGCACAAACAATCTCCTACGAAGTAAGCCTCGGCTTGATCCTCTTATGTATAATCATCTTCACTGGCAATTTCACCCTCCACACCTTCAACATTACACAAGAGGCAATTTGGCTGCTAGCCCCAGGCTGACCCCTCGCAGCAATATGGTATATCTCCACCCTCGCCGAAACAAACCGAGCCCCTTTCGACCTCACAGAAGGGGAATCAGAACTAGTCTCCGGCTTCAACGTAGAATATGCAGGAGGGCCATTCGCCCTATTTTTTCTAGCTGAATACGCCAATATCCTCCTAATAAACACCCTCTCCACCATCCTATTCCTGGGAGCTTATCACAACCCAATATTCCCTGAAATAACAGCACTCAACCTCATAATCAAAGCCTCAATGCTATCAATACTATTTTTATGGGTACGAGCCTCGTACCCACGATTCCGATATGACCAACTAATACACCTGGTATGAAAAAACTTCCTCCCCATCACCCTAGCCCTTGTATTATGACATGCCTCTCTACCAATTGCCTCTGCCGGCCTACCACCCCAAATCTAGCACAATATAGGAATCGTGCCTGAAGGCCAAGGGCCACTTTGATAGAGTGGATAATAGGGGTTCAAGTCCCCTCGCTTCCTTAGAAAGAAGGGGTTCGAACCCATCCTCAAGAGATCAAAACTCTTGGTGCTTCCACTACACCACTTCCTAGTAAAGTCAGCTAATTAAAGCTTTTGGGCCCATACCCCAAACATGTTGGTTAAAATCCTTCCTTTACTAATGAACCCCTACGTACTTGCCGTCCTGCTTTCAAGCCTAGGAATTGGAACTACCCTGACACTTGCAAGCTCCCACTGACTTTTAGCATGAATGGGACTAGAGATCAGTACACTAGCCATCATCCCCCTTATAGCACAACAACACCACCCCCGAGCAGTCGAAGCCACAACTAAATACTTCCTCACCCAAGCAACGGCCGCAGCTATAATTTTATTTGCCAGCACCACCAATGCTTGAACAACAGGAGAATGGGGTATCCAAGAAATATCCAACCCCACAGCCTTAGCCCTAATCACCATGGCCCTGGCCCTAAAAATAGGACTCGCCCCCGTCCACTACTGACTTCCAGAAGTACTACAAGGCCTCGACCTCACCACAGGCCTCATCCTCTCAACCTGACAGAAACTAGCCCCGTTTGCCCTAATTTATCAAATCAGCCCAATAATAAACCCGTCCCTAATAACCATACTAGGCCTAGCCTCCACCATCATCGGCGGGTGAGGCGGCCTAAACCAAACGCAACTACGAAAGATCCTAGCATACTCATCAATCGCCCACCTGGGTTGGATAATGATTATTATACAGTACTCCCCAAACCTTGCCATTCTAAACCTAATCCTATATATTACCATAACTTCCGCGGCCTTCCTGACATTCAAGAATGTGGCCTCCACAAAACTAAGTACCCTAACTCTCACTTGATCAAAAACCCCCATAATAACCACAATAGCAATAATAACACTACTTTCCCTAGGAGGCCTTCCCCCATTAACAGGGTTTATACCAAAATGGCTCATCCTCCAAGAATTAACCAAACAGAGCCTCCCCCTCACAGCATCAATTATAGCCTTAGCCGCCCTACTCAGTCTATTCTTCTACCTACGAATATGTTATGCAATAACCCTAACAATTGCCCCCAACACCAACACCAACACCTCAACATGACGACAAAAATCATCTCAAACCACCATAATCCTATCAATTACCACCACACTGGCACTGATCCTACTACCCATCACACCAGCAATTATGGCCCTAACAACATAGGGACTTAGGATAGCAATCTAGACCAAAAGCCTTCAAAGCTTTAAGCAGGAGTGAGAATCTCCTAGTCCCTGTTAAGACTTGCAGGATATTACCCCACATCTTCTGAATGCAACCCAGATACTTTAATTAAGCTAAAGCCTTGCTAGATGAGAAGGCCTCGATCCTACAAAATCTTAGTTAACAGCTAAGTGCCCTATCCAGCGAGCATTCATCTACTTCCTCCCGCCAAGGAGGAAGAGGCGGGAGGAAGTCCCGGCAGGCGATGAGCCCGCGTCTTCAGGTTTGCAATCTGATGTGATCTTCACCACAGGACTTGATAAGAAGGGGACTTTAACCTCTGTGCATGGGGCTACAACCCACCGCTTAAATACTCAGCCATCTTACCTGTGGCAATCACCCGTTGATTCTTTTCTACTAACCACAAAGATATTGGCACCCTGTATTTAGTATTTGGTGCCTGAGCAGGCATAGTCGGCACAGCCCTCAGCCTTCTGATCCGTGCCGAACTGAGCCAACCCGGTGCCTTGCTTGGCGATGACCAGATCTACAATGTTATCGTTACAGCCCACGCCTTTGTCATGATTTTCTTTATAGTAATACCCATCATAATTGGCGGATTCGGAAACTGACTGGTCCCCCTAATAATTGGAGCCCCAGACATGGCATTCCCTCGTATGAACAATATGAGCTTCTGGCTCCTACCCCCATCCTTCCTACTCCTTCTGGCCTCCTCTGGGGTAGAGGCCGGGGCCGGCACAGGATGAACTGTTTACCCCCCACTGGCGGGAAACCTGGCCCATGCAGGAGCCTCTGTAGACCTAACCATTTTCTCCCTCCACCTGGCCGGGGTATCGTCCATTTTAGGAGCTATTAATTTTATCACCACAATTATTAACATGAAACCCCCCGCAGTATCCCAATACCAGACACCTCTATTTGTATGATCTGTATTAATCACGGCCGTGCTTCTCCTGCTGTCACTGCCAGTGCTAGCTGCGGGGATCACAATACTTCTAACAGATCGAAATTTAAACACCACCTTCTTTGACCCAGCCGGAGGAGGAGACCCCATCCTCTACCAACACCTATTTTGATTCTTTGGCCACCCAGAGGTGTACATTCTAATTCTACCAGGATTCGGCATGATCTCCCACATTGTAGCCTACTATGCCGGCAAAAAAGAACCTTTTGGCTATATAGGAATAGTGTGGGCCATAATGGCTATTGGACTACTAGGCTTTATCGTGTGAGCTCATCACATATTTACAGTTGGAATGGACGTAGACACACGGGCCTATTTTACCTCCGCCACAATAATTATCGCCATCCCCACAGGCGTCAAAGTCTTTAGCTGATTAGCCACCCTTCACGGCGGTTCAATTAAATGAGACACCCCTCTACTATGAGCCCTAGGCTTTATCTTCCTATTCACAGTGGGAGGCTTAACGGGAATTGTCTTAGCCAACTCGTCCCTAGATATTGTACTTCACGACACCTATTATGTCGTAGCACATTTTCATTATGTACTATCAATGGGGGCTGTATTCGCCATTATGGGGGCCTTCGTCCACTGATTCCCGCTCTTCACAGGTTATACACTACATGGCACCTGATCCAAAATCCACTTTGCCGTAATATTTGTAGGCGTCAACTTAACATTCTTCCCCCAACACTTCCTAGGCCTCGCAGGAATGCCCCGCCGATACTCAGACTACCCAGACGCATATGCCCTATGAAACACCGTCTCCTCAATCGGCTCACTAATCTCATTGGTTGCTGTGATTATATTCCTATTTATCTTATGAGAAGCATTCGCGGCTAAGCGAGAAGTCATGTCAGTCGAACTAACAACCACAAATGTAGAGTGACTTCACGGCTGCCCACCCCCATATCACACCTATGAAGAGCCTGCCTTTGTGCAAGTGCAATCAACCAACTAGCCAACCACGAGAAAGGAAGGAATCGAACCCCCATTTGCTGGTTTCAAGCCAGCCGCATAACCGCTCTGCCACTTTCTTATTCCCATGAGACACTAGTAAAATTGATATAACACTGCCTTGTCGAGGCAGAGTTGCAGGTTAAAGACCTGCGTGCCTTAAGTCCTAGGACTAAATGGCACATCCATCACAATTAGGATTCCAAGACGCGGCCTCACCTGTAATAGAAGAACTTCTCCACTTCCATGACCACACACTAATGATTGTCTTCCTAATTAGCACTCTGGTGCTTTACATTATTGTGGCCATGGTGTCAACTAAACTAACAAACAAATATGTACTGGACTCCCAAGAAATTGAAATTGTATGGACAGTGCTCCCGGCAGTAATCCTAATCTTAATTGCCCTACCCTCTCTTCGAATTCTTTACCTAATAGACGAGATCAATGACCCACACCTGACTATTAAAGCCATGGGACACCAATGATACTGAAGTTATGAGTATACGGACTATGAAGACCTGGGCTTCGACTCCTACATAATCCCCACACAAGACCTCGCCCCAGGACAATTCCGACTCCTAGAAACAGACCACCGAATAGTAGTCCCAATGGAGTCTCCAATTCGAGTTCTAGTCTCCGCAGAAGATGTACTCCACTCCTGAGCGGTGCCAGCCCTGGGCATTAAAATAGACGCGGTGCCCGGACGCCTAAATCAAACAGCCTTTATCACCTCACGACCAGGGGTTTACTACGGCCAATGCTCTGAAATTTGCGGGGCTAACCACAGCTTCATGCCAATTGTAGTCGAAGCAGTCCCCCTAGAACACTTTGAAAACTGATCTTCATTAATGCTAGAAGAATCCTCACTAAGAAGCTAAATAGGGAATAGCGTTAGCCTTTTAAGCTAAAGACTGGTGACCCCCAACCACCCTTAGTGACATGCCCCAACTAAACCCCAACCCATGATTTATAATTTTAATTTTCTCATGACTTATCTTCCTAATTATTCTACCGCCTAAAGTGCTAGGCCACACCTTCACGAACGAACCCACCCACAAAAATGCAGAAAAAATTAAACCTGAACCCTGAACCTGACCATGATCCTAAGCTTTTTTGACCAATTCATGAGCCCCACACACCTAGGAATCCCCCTAATTGCCCTAGCACTTAGCCTCCCATGAGTACTCATCCCCACCCCCACTAACCGATGACTAAACAACCGCCTCTTGACCCTTCAAGGCTGATTCATTAACCGCTTTACACAACAACTCATACTACCCATTAACCTCGGCGGACACAAATGAGCTGTTCTCTTAACAGCCCTAATACTACTTTTAATTACACTCAACCTACTTGGCCTCCTCCCCTACACCTTCACCCCTACAACCCAACTCTCCCTCAACATGGGACTCGCCGTCCCCCTGTGATTAGCTACCGTAATTATTGGCATACGAAACCAACCCACCGCCGCCCTAGGCCACCTGCTACCAGAAGGAACCCCCATTCCCCTCATCCCAGTCTTAATTGTTATCGAAACAATCAGCCTATTTATTCGCCCCCTGGCACTAGGCGTTCGACTCACGGCAAACCTAACTGCAGGCCATCTGTTAATTCAACTGATCGCCACCGCCGCATTTGTACTCCTTCCAATAATGCCTACCGTAGCTATTTTAACATCAACAGTGCTATTCCTATTAACCCTGCTAGAAGTAGCCGTAGCAATAATTCAGGCATACGTATTCGTCCTTCTACTAAGCCTCTACCTACAAGAAAACGTCTAATGGCCCACCAAGCACACGCATATCACATGGTCGACCCCAGCCCCTGACCCTTAACCGGCGCAGTAGCCGCCCTCCTGATGACATCAGGACTTGCAGTCTGATTCCATTTTAACTCCACAGTACTTATAACGATAGGACTCACCCTCCTTCTCCTAACCATATACCAATGATGACGAGACATTATTCGAGAAGGCACATTTCAAGGACACCACACACCCCCTGTCCAAAAAGGGCTTCGATACGGAATAATTCTATTTATTACCTCAGAAGTTTTCTTTTTCCTAGGCTTCTTCTGAGCATTCTACCACGCAAGCCTGGCCCCAACACCAGAACTAGGCGGGTGCTGACCCCCAACCGGCATTATCACCTTAGACCCATTTGAAGTACCACTACTTAATACAGCAGTACTGTTAGCCTCCGGCGTCACAGTCACTTGAGCCCACCACAGCATCATAGAACGCGAGCGCAAACAAACCATCCAAGCGTTGGCCCTAACAATCCTACTAGGGTTTTACTTTACAGCCCTCCAAGCAATAGAATACTACGAAGCCCCATTCACCATCGCTGACGGAGTATACGGCTCCACCTTCTTTGTCGCAACCGGGTTCCACGGACTTCACGTCATCATCGGCTCTACCTTCCTAGCGATTTGTCTCCTCCGACAAATCCAATATCACTTTACATCTGAACACCACTTTGGATTTGAAGCCGCCGCATGATACTGACACTTCGTAGATGTAGTCTGACTATTCCTATACGTCTCTATTTACTGATGAGGATCATAACCTTTCTAGTATCAACATTCAGTACAAGTGACTTCCAATCATTTAGCCTTGGTTAAAATCCAAGGAAAGGTAATGAACCTAATTATAGCAGTCCTAGCAATTGCAATCACCCTATCCTGCATCCTAGCAGTCGTCGCGTTCTGGTTACCACAGACAAACCCTGACTCCGAAAAACTTTCCCCCTACGAATGCGGCTTTGACCCCCTCGGATCCGCCCGCCTTCCTTTTTCACTACGATTCTTCCTGGTAGCAATCTTATTTCTTCTATTTGACCTAGAAATCGCACTACTACTCCCCCTACCATGAGGAGATCAACTAGCCTCTCCCACCATTGCCCTACTTTGAGCAACAACCATTTTAATCCTGTTAACCCTAGGCCTCATTTATGAATGAACCCAAGGAGGGCTTGAATGGGCCGAATAGATGACTAGTCCAAAGTAAGACCGCTGATTTCGGCTCAACTAATTATGGTGCAAGTCCATAGTCGTCTTATGACCCCTGTACACTTCAGCTTCAGCTCCGCCTTCATGTTAGGACTAATAGGACTAACCTTCCACCGAACCCACCTCCTCTCTGCCCTTCTCTGCCTAGAAGGAATAATACTATCTTTATTTATTGCCCTCTCCCTCTGATCCCTTCAACTAGAATCAACTACCTACGCCACCGCCCCCATACTGCTACTAGCATTCTCAGCATGTGAAGCCGGAGCGGGCTTGGCCCTCCTTGTAGCTACTACGCGTACGCACGGGACAGACCACCTCCAAAATCTAAACCTCCTACAATGCTAAAAATTATAATTCCAACACTAATGCTATTCCCAACGACCTGACTTGTGACCCCAAAATGACTTTGAACCACAACAACAGCCCAAGCCCTAGCTATTGCCACCGCAAGCCTAACCCTACTTAACTGAGACTCAGAAACCGGTTGAGCTTCCACCAACCCCTACCTAGGCACAGACCCCCTCTCCACCCCCCTGCTCGTCTTAACATGCTGACTTCTCCCCCTAATAATCCTAGCAAGCCAAAACCACATCTCCCCAGAACCCATCGGCCGCCAACGAACCTACATTACCCTTCTAGTGTCCCTCCAACTATTTTTAATTATAGCCTTCGGAGCCACCGAAATTATCCTATTCTACATCATGTTTGAAGCCACACTAATCCCAACCCTAATTATTATTACGCGATGAGGAAACCAAACTGAACGACTTAACGCAGGAACCTATTTTCTATTCTACACCCTGACCGGATCACTTCCCCTGCTAGTTGCCCTATTAGTCCTGCAAAAAGAGCTAGGCTCCCTTTCAATACTGATTATTCAATACATACAACCTGCCCCCCTATGCACCTGAGCCGACAAAATCTGATGGGCAGCCTGCTTAATCGCCTTCCTAGTAAAAATACCCCTATACGGAGCCCACCTCTGACTTCCAAAAGCACACGTAGAAGCCCCAGTTGCAGGATCCATAGTCCTGGCTGCCGTACTACTAAAACTTGGCGGATACGGCATAATACGAATAATTATTATGCTAGAACCATCATCCAAAAATCTCACGTACCCATTTATTATCCTAGCTTTATGGGGTATTATTATGACCGGGTCAATTTGTCTACGACAGACAGACCTAAAATCCCTAATCGCATACTCATCAGTAAGCCACATGGGATTGGTGGTAGCAGGAATCCTCATCCAAACCCCATGAGGCTTCACCGGGGCTATTATCCTGATAATCGCACACGGCCTAGCATCATCCGCATTATTCTGCCTGGCAAACACTAACTATGAACGCCTCCACAGCCGAACCCTACTTCTTGCACGAGGAATACAAGCCATCCTCCCCCTAATAGCTACATGATGATTCATCGCCAACCTGGCCAACCTGGCCCTCCCTCCCCTCCCCAACCTAATAGGAGAACTAGTTATTATTTCCTCAATATTCAACTGATCAAGCTGGACAATTATCCTCACAGGAGGGGGGACCCTTATTACCGCCAGTTACTCCCTCTACATGTACCTAATAACACAACGAGGCCCAGTATCCACCTTAATCATGGCAGTTGAACCCTCCCACACACGAGAACACCTACTCATGGCACTACACCTCATCCCTATTATTTTACTGATACTAAAGCCAGAGCTCACATGAGGCTGATGTTTCTGTAAACATAGTTTAAACAAAATATTAGATTGTGGTTCTAAAGATGGGAGCTAAACCCTCCTTGTTCACCGAGAGAAGCCGGGGGCACTAAGAACTGCTAATTCTTCAGCACCATAGTTCAAATCCATGGGTCACTCGGCTTTTAAAGGATAATAGTTCATCCGTTGGTCTTAGGAACCAAAAACTCTTGGTGCAACTCCAAGTAGAAGCTATGCATTCACCAACACTTATCTTTAGCTCAACCCTCCTAATTATTTTTACCCTCCTAACATATCCCCTCATTGTATCCCTCAACCCCAACCCTCTAGACAAAAAATGGGCAACTACTCATGTCAAAACCGCAGTTCAAACAGCCTTTTATGCCAGCCTGCTCCCCCTTGCAGTATTCTTTGACCAAGGCATAGAAGTCATCACCACTAACTGACATTGAATAAATATTGCCACCTTTGACATTAACATCAGCTTCAAATTTGACCAATACTCAATTATCTTTACACCAGTGGCCCTCTACGTAACTTGATCAATCCTAGAATTTGCCTCATGATATATACACTCAGACCCCGACATAAACCGATTCTTTAAATACCTGCTCCTATTCCTGATCGCCATAACTACCCTAGTTACATCCAACAACATATTCCAACTATTCATCGGTTGAGAGGGAGTGGGCATTATATCTTTCCTACTGATCGGGTGATGATACGGACGCGCAGACGCCAACACCGCCGCCCTACAAGCAGTTATTTACAACCGAGTGGGAGACATTGGACTAATTTTAAGCATAGCATGATTTGCAATAAACATAAACACTTGGGAAATTCAACAAATATTCGCCACCTCCCAAGGTAGCCAGGCAACCCTACCACTAATGGGTTTAATCCTAGCTGCCACAGGAAAATCAGCCCAATTCGGCCTTCACCCCTGACTCCCCTCAGCAATAGAAGGTCCAACACCGGTCTCTGCCCTACTACACTCTAGCACCATGGTTGTAGCCGGCATCTTCCTACTCATCCGTCTCCACCCCCTGATAGAACACAACCAGGTCGCCCTGACAACTTGCCTCTGCCTTGGGGCCACAACCACCCTATTCACCGCCGCCTGCGCCCTAACACAAAATGACATCAAAAAAATCGTGGCATTCTCCACATCCAGCCAACTAGGCCTAATGATAGTCACCATCGGCTTAAACCAACCCCAATTAGCCTTCCTGCACATCTGTACCCACGCATTTTTTAAAGCAATATTATTCCTATGTTCCGGATCTATTATCCACAGCCTCAACGATGAACAAGACATTCGAAAAATAGGGGGCCTCCACACCATGCTCCCCCTCACTTCCACCTGCCTCACCATCGGCAGTCTAGCTTTAACCGGAATACCATTCCTCTCCGGATTCTTCTCAAAAGACGCCATCATTGAAGCCCTAAACACATCACACCTAAACGCCTGAGCCCTAACCCTAACTCTCATTGCCACCTCCTTCACAGCCGTATACAGCTTCCGAGTTATCTTCTTCGCCTCCATGGGTGCCCCCCGATTCCTCCCCTTATCACCCCTCAATGAAAACACCCCAACAGTAATTAACCCAATCAAACGGCTTGCCTGAGGAAGTATTCTAACCGGACTACTTATCACCTCCAACTTTTTACCAGCAAAAACACCAATTATAACCATACCTACAACCCTTAAATTATCCGCGCTACTCGTAACAGCCCTAGGGTTACTCGTAGCCCTAGAACTAACAAGCCTAACAAACAAACAACTAAAAATCACCCCCACAATCCCACTACACAACTTCTCCAACATACTAGGATACTTCCCATCAATTATCCATCGCCTGGCCCCAAAAATCAAACTGAGTCTAGGACAAACTATAGCAACTCACCTAATTGACCAAACATGACTGGAAAAAGTGGGACCAAAAGGAATCACGACCAGCCAAATCCCGCTAATCAAAGCTACAAACAACATTCAACAAGGCTTAATCAAAACATACCTTACAATCTTCTTCCTTACCACCACACTATCAGTCCTCCTCATCACATTAATCTAAACAGCACGAAGAGCCCCCCGACTAAGCCCACGTGTAAGCTCCAACACCACAAATAAAGTCAACAACAACACCCACCCCGACACTACCAACATCGCTCCCCCCAAAGAGTACATAAATGCCACCCCACTAAAATCCCCCCGAAGCAAGGACAAATCCTTAAACTCATCAACAACCACCCAAGAACACGAATATCAATCACCCCCCGCCAGACCACCCGCAATCAAGACCCCCACAATATAAACCACTACATAAAACAACACTGACCAATCCCCCCATGTCTCAGGATAGGGCTCCGCAGCTAATGCCGCAGAATAAGCAAACACTACCAGTATTCCACCGAGATAAATCAAAAACAAAACTAAAGAAAGGAAAGACCCACCATGCCCAACCAAAATACCACACCCCACCGCAGCAACCACAACCAATCCCAGAGCCGCAAAATAGGGAGCAGGGTTCGAAGCCACCCCCACTAAACCTAAAACTAACCCAACTAAAACTAAAAAAGTAAAATAAAACATAATTTTTACTCGGACTCTAACCAAGACCAATGACTTGAAAAACCACCGTTGTTAATTCAACTATAAAAACCAATGGCAAACATCCGAAAAACACACCCACTACTTAAAATTATTAATGGAGCATTTATTGATCTCCCCACACCCTCCAACATCTCCGTGTGATGAAATTTTGGCTCACTCCTGGGCCTCTGCCTTGTCACACAGATCCTAACAGGATTATTTCTTGCAATACACTACACAGCTGACATTTCAACAGCCTTCTCTTCTGTCGCCCACATCTGCCGAGATGTAAATTACGGATGGCTAATCCGAAACATTCATGCAAACGGGGCCTCTTTCTTCTTCATCTGCTTGTATCTTCACGTGGCACGAGGTATATACTACGGCTCATACCTCCAAAAAGAAACCTGAAACATCGGAGTGATCCTCTTACTCCTCACCATAATAACCGCCTTCGTGGGATATGTACTGCCCTGAGGACAAATATCATTTTGAGGAGCAACCGTAATCACTAACCTCCTCTCCGCCTTCCCGTACATCGGCGACACACTAGTTCAATGAATCTGAGGCGGCTTTTCAGTAGACAATGCCACCCTTACCCGATTTTTCGCCTTCCACTTTCTCCTGCCATTCGTAATCGCCGGAGCTAGCATAATTCACCTTCTGTTCTTACACCAGACAGGATCAAACAACCCAACAGGACTAAACTCAGACGCAGACAAAGTAACATTCCACCCATATTTCTCATACAAAGACCTCTTCGGATTTATCTTAATGCTAGTCGGACTCACCTCCGTAGCACTATTCTCCCCCAACCTCTTGGGCGACCCAGACAACTTTACACCTGCCAACCCCCTTGTCACACCCCCACACATCAAACCCGAATGATACTTTCTCTTTGCCTACGCCATTCTCCGATCCATCCCAAACAAACTAGGCGGAGTACTAGCCCTTCTATTTTCCATTCTAGTCCTAATATTAGTACCAATACTACACACCTCTAAACAACGAGGAAACACATTCCGGCCCCCTTCCCAAATCCTATTCTGAGCCCTAGTAGCCGACATGTTAGTGCTCACATGAATTGGAGGCCAACCAGTCGAACATCCATTCGTCTTAATCGGACAAGTAGCTTCCACAATCTATTTCGCCCTATTTCTAATTGCCCTCCCCCTGACCGGCTGACTAGAAAATAAAGCCTTAAACTGAAACTGCCCTAGTAGCTTAGACATCAAAGCACCGGTCTTGTAAACCGAAGATCGAAGGTTAAAATCCTTCCTAGCGCCATCTCAGAGAAAAGAGAATTCAACTCTCACCCTTAACTCCCAAAGCTAAGATTCTACATTAAACTATTCTCTGACATGCTATGTTTAATCCACATTAATTTCTAGCCACCATACCATAATGCTCGCAAGTACATTAAATTGTTCAAGTACATAAGACATACTATGTTTAATCCACATTAATTTCTAGCCACCATATTTACAGTAAGAACCCAGCATAAAAACATATCAAGAACACAAGATTAATGAGATGAAGGACAATAATTGTGATAGACTTAAAACTGAACTATTACTGGCATCTGGCTTCTATCTCAGGTCCATTAACAGCTAGATTCCCCATAACTGAATTATGTCTGGCATATGGTTGATGTTAAAAATACTGTAGAATCCATGACCCCACATGCCAAGAATCTTGTCAACATTTGGCACTTTTAATCTGGGTTTCCATTCACTGACATGTAGAACTCCTTCAGAAAAGAACAATAAGGTGGAACATTATACAACTGCTCGGAGGAATGAATAATGAATGATGCAGGGACATATATCTAACATCCACACAGAGAATGTTTACAGGACCTGATTTTGCCTCCCCACATGACCTTCGAGGTGTAGGCGTTTATTGTCGACAAACCCCCTACCCCCTTATGTCGGACAGGCCCTATATTTCTTGCCAAACCCCAAAAGCAGGACTGACTTGTCATCGACATACCTTGATCACCCACACATGCCTAGTTATGCGGGTACTTGCTTACTGTATTTGTGTGTATATACATTGTTACACAATCACACAAAATAATATATA